TCAAATATAAAACTACGGATTCATTCTATATCACTTCGATTTGGATTGAAAAAACAAAGAAGAGATAAGTAAAATCAAATAGTCTTCTTCACAATATACACATCATGACCAGTATAAGTAATTCCCGAAATCCGAAAAAAGAAACAAACAAAATTTTTTTGATCATACACAATTACATAATATAATTGCCAACAACAATTTATTTCTTTTTAGAGTTTGATGTTGAAAAATTCGCGGATCTAGAAATTCATTTCGGACAATTGAACTTTCTCAAACTGTTTCTTTTTAAGAACCAAAAAGATTTGTGCAAAAATAACAGATGCCAAGAAGAGCAAAAGGCCTTGGACACGTAATGGATCTTGAAGTACTACTTCTGCATCCCCCTGACCAAATCCGCCCACATTAGGATTACTCGTTAATGGTTGATCAAGTTTGATGGATTCGCCCTCAGAAACAAGAAGTTCCGGCCCTGGAGGGATAATATCAACCACTTGACGCCCACCCGATGCCTCCACTATGGTTATTTCGTATCCCCCTTTTTCTTTTCGTATGATTTTGCTTACTATACCTGCTGCTGTAGCATTATAAACATTATTGTTACTCTTGCTCCCGTCGGGATAAATCTGACCCCTTCCTCTGTTCCCACCTACGTATATGGGATATTTTAAGAAGTGAACATCTTTCTTAGTAGCGGGGTCCGGGGAAAGAATAGGAAAGGTGATTTCACTATATTTCTGACCAGGAACAGGACCTATCACAAGAATATTTTTTTTAGTAGGCCGGTAACTTTGAAAAGACAGATTTCCTATCTTTTCTTTAATCTCGGGCGAAATACGATCGGGCGGGGCTAGTTCAAACCCCTCGGGTAAAATAAGAACAGCCCCCACATTCAAAGCGCCTTTTTTACCATTAGCAAGAACTTGTTTCACTTGCAGATCATAGGGAATTCGAACAACTGCTTCAAATACAGTATCCGGAAGTACCGCTTGTGGAACCTCGATATCCACGGGTTTATTAGCTAAATGGCAATTGGCACATACAATACGGCCCGTTGCTTCTCGTGGATTTTCATAACCCTGCTGTGCAAAAATGGGATAGGCATTTGAAATGGGTGCCTGAGTTATTATATATATCATGAGCGATAGGGAAATGGATCGAGTAATCTCTTTCTTTATCGACGAAAAGGTTTTTTTAGTTTGCATGGTCCAATCATTGATCCCGAAATTTTCTACAATAAAATTAGGTAGGTCGCTAGTAGAGTTCCCTATCTATAATTTTGCTATTTACTGAAATAATTTTTCTGAAATATTGGAGAGATCCCTTGGCTGGGTAGAAAGAATAAGTACAATTTTGAGTGTTTTGCTTATGGACAAAGTAACAAATATTATAATTGGGTCGTTCAATCATTTTTCAGTCATTCATTGAATGATAAATCACTACAAGTGAAGGAGATACACGATTTAAATAACGAAAGATCCAATATTTAAAAATTGTATCTAAAATGACTGGAAAAGTAGAAACAAGACCGGATATAATTTGATCATTATGAGCAAATCCAAAATCTTTGTAGACAGAGCCAATCATTAATTCCCAACCGTGGGGCGAATGGAATCCTATACATAAATCAGTTAATAAAAGAATAGAAAAAGCTTTTATTGTGTCGCTTAAGTTATATAGGAATTCTTGAACCCAAGAGTTAAGAATAACAAGTTCTTCATTACCTAGAATAGAATAACCACTTAGAATAACGAAACAGATTATATTTGTCGAGAAGTGTAAAATTGTATGGATACGATCCTCATTGTGCATCTTGATCAATTGGGTCGTTTCTTTGTAGATTTCGACGCGAAGCTTTTGTAAATGCGTTTCTGGGTATTCCTTTATCATTTCCTCCAAACGAAGGAGTTCCTCTAAGTCTATGAATTTTTTTAGAATACTCTTTTCTTGAATATCATTCAAAAAAATTTCGGATTGCCTAATATTCCACCAATTAGTAATCCAAGATTCCAGACTTTTTTTAAATGAGAGAGAGATCCACCAAGGCAAAAATACTATAAATGCAAGATATAGAAGGGAAATGAATACTTTCTTTTTTGCCATTTTTCGTCTGTGAATTTTTGAAGTTTTAATGAACTCATCCCATGCGTCGACTCTATATGATACTAATATTTCTATCAAGCATAAGTTATATCCCAAGTCATCGAGCCCATTAATCTATTAATCTATTGCGAGGTTTTTATTTGTGATGCAGTATAGCGGTTAGGTTAGTCCTTGAATCTAGAAAGAATACAGAAATAGAATAAGAAAGAGCCCATAATATTAGTTGGATTTCGAGACGAAAGAACTCCCGTTCTATTAAATAAAATATCAAATAGAAAAAAAAAATTATGGACACAAAAAATTTCGTTTTAGGGTTGCTTCGTATACGTTTACTTTGGCTCGAATAGGCGTTCAGAACAAACTTCCGTTAAGTTATGGTATAGAAAAAAAAGAGGGTTCTTGAGTTTTTTCCCTCTTGCAAAGTATTCGTTTTTCAGTTCCTTTTTTCAAAATACTTCAATTGGTACGCGCAAGAAATAGGCCAATTCAGCAGCTTTTTGCTCAATTTCTCGTGGAGTCAAATTCTCATCAGTACGCGTCAAGGGAATGGCCCCCTGGCCTCTGATTTCCATATAAAGGATCCGACGAGCAAAAAGACCCTCTTTATTTTCTATTCTGATGGACTGAATATCTTTCATAAGGAATCGCAGAAATATGCGACGGTTTTTTCCAGGAAATCCCCAACGAAAAATACACACTATGCCCTCTTTTATATCGAATCGATCATAACCACTACCTACATTCCACGAAATTGTGCACCACAAGTAGGAGCTAATAAAAAGACCCGCGATCCCATAGAAAGACATCACGATCCCCTGCGGAAAAAAATTTATTTGCTGAGAAGGAAATAAAGATATAAAATTCCTACCAAAATAACTGGAGGTTCCAACCAATACAAACCCTAATGAACCTAAAAAAAGAATAAGGGCCCAACCGAAATTACTTATTTTTCGAGATCCCGCTATAAGTTCTATCCATATACGTTCTGATCGCCAACTCATACTCTCACTAGACCTAGTTGCATTTTATTGGAATTGGAAGAATAACAAAAATAAATTTTATTTTACTTTTTTTTGTTTCCGAAGTAACTCTCATCAACCAGCACTACTATGATGTGAACCTTTTAGAAAAATTCATCGAATTGCTTAGATCCAAACTAAAATAATAACATCTCTTTCATATGATTTCCTATAGATATCCACATATAGATATATTGACTTTCCATTTCCGAAATTCTCCCCGATACCGATCCATTTGAAAATTGTTAGAATTCATTTACCCATATATCATGTTTACACATACATAAGAGCTTAGGCTCGAAAGAAGCCACATGTTATACCATATTCTACTAAATAGATATGGGTGTTATGATCAAAGTCAGTTTTGAAAAAAAAAAAATGGATAAGAGTTGTCCCTATAGTATCTAAAAAATCTTGTTTTTTTGAACATGAAGAGATAAAGAAACCATTGCAATTGCCGGAAATACTAAGCCTACTAAAGGCACAAAAATGGAGGGAAAGTTGTTGAAAGCTATCATTGAATGGGTACCTCGATTTAATATTTGTACCTGTTATTTTTATTTATTGTTTTCTATTAATATTTTTTTTTAACCTTATATTGTTATAAAGATATTTTATATATAATAATTATATTATACTTATATTATATATTATACTAAGTATACCTAAGTGAGTATATACCTAAATAAGGAGTATATAAGTATATGTTTTAATCATTTTTTTTTATAGGTATTTAGTAAAAAAAAATGAATAAAAAAAAATGTGTAAATAAAAAATATGTAAATAAACGGACTTATTCACCCTTCTACACGTTTCTACACGAAATATATGTATGATAATACACCCTTTTATTATTCATATTATTAGTTATTTTGTGCTCTTGTCTTATAATTTAATAATTTTCATTTTTAAAAATTTATTCCGTTTTATTAATTATTAAATTAATTAATAAATTAAAAATGAAGACTCTACTCTACAGCTCTACTTAATCTAAGTTTGATTCAAAGGAAAGAAGGCATGTAGCCGAAATAATTCACTCAGAACGCCCTTTAAAGGATTACGTGGTACGATTGGATCGAATAAGCCCTTATGGAATAAATATTCAGCCACTTGTGAATCCTCGGGTACTGTCTTATTCAATGTTTGTTCAATTACTCTTTTACCCGCAAATGCAATGTAAGCGTTGGGTTCAGCAATAATGATATCTCCCAACATACCAAAACTAGCCGTCACCCCGCCTGTGGTAGGGGATGTAAGGACTGCGACATAAAATAACTTTTTATTTGATTGATAATCGTATAAAGCGGAAGATATTTTAGCCATTTGCATCAAGCTCAAACTTCCTTCTTGCATACGTGCTCCTCCGGAAGCACACACTAGAATAAGAGGTAAAAGTTTATTGGTAGCATACTCAGCCAAACGTGTGATTTTTTCACCTACTACGGATCCCATACTACCCCCCATAAACTGAAAATCCATAACCCCAATTGCTACGGGAATGCCATTTAATTGACCTGTGCCTGTTTGAACAGCCTCAGTTAATCCTGTATTTTTTTGATAAGAATCAATACGATCCTTATAAGGTTCCTCCTCCGAATGAAATTGAATGGGATCCAGAGAGACCATGTCTTCATTCATAGGATCCCAAGTACCTGGATCAATCGAACTTTCGATTCTATCGAAACTACTCATTTTCAAATGACATCCACACTGTTCACAAATATTCATTTTGGATTTTAAAAATTTCTTATAATTTAATCCATAACAATTTTCGCATTGAATCCACAAATGCCTGTATTTTTGAGTTACATTTAAATTATTAGATCTTATACCATCTTTGCTAGTTTTGATACTGGAACTCCCGCTTTTACTACTATTTCC